ATTCTGAAAAGTGATAAACTAATCCTATAAAACTAAAATAGATATTGAAAGAGTAAATATTCGCCCGCGAAAATTCCTTTTTTATTAAATTGCTCACATTTTATTTTAGCAATGCAATCTAATAAAATCTATCTATACAAAAAAATATAGACAAACTATATATATAATATATTTCAAATTTCCTTATATATCCTAATATAAAAATATCTAATAATATCAAAGAATCTATTGATTTAGTGTATTATTAAATGTATATCTTAATTCAATATTATTATTCTATTCATTTTTATTATTCATTTTTATTCATTTTCAAATTTAGAATATATTAATCTATATATTAATTTAGAATTCTATTCTAATTCGAATTCAATTTTTAAATATTCATATTCAATTAAAAATTGAAATTTTTTCATTCGCGAGGAGCCGGATGAGAAGAAACTCTCACGTCCGGTTCTGTAGTAGAGGTGGAATTAAGAAAAAACCATCAACTATAACCCCAAAAGAACCAGATTCTGTAAACAACATAGAGGAAGAATGAAGGGAATATCTTATCGGGGGAATCGTATTTGTTTCGGAAGATATGCTCTTCAGGCACTTGAACCTGCTTGGATCACGTCTAGACAAATAGAAGCAGGTCGGCGAGCAATGACGCGAAATGCACGCCGCGGTGGAAAAATATGGGTACGTATATTTCCAGACAAACCAGTTACAGTAAAATCTGCGGAAAGCCGTATGGGTTCGGGGAAAGGATCCCCCCGATATTGGGTAGTTGTTGTCAAACCCGGTCGAATACTTTATGAAATAAGCGGAGTATCAGAAAATATAGCCCGAAGGGCTATCTCGATAGCGGCATCTAAAATGCCTGTACGAACTCAATTCATTATTTCAGGATAGGAATGTAGAACCAAAGGAAATAGATCTTGGGGATAAAAACAACCGTAGATTCTTTTTACTTTTTATTTTTGGCAAACAATATTTCTTTTTCTTTTTCGCCCTTTGTTTGTTTGCATTTATTGAAAGAACAGATAAAAAGAAGATATGATTCAACCTCAAACCCATTTGAATGTAGCAGACAACAGCGGGGCTCGAAAATTAATGTGTATTCGAATCATAGGAGCTAGCAATCGTCGATATGCTCGTATTGGTGACGTTATTGTTGCTGTGATCAAAAAAGCAATACCAAGTACGCGATTAGAAAGATCAGAAGTGATCAGAGCTGTAATTGTACGTACCTGTAAAGAACTCAAACGCGACAATGGTCTGCTAATACGATATGATGACAATGCTGCAGTTATCATTGATCAAAAAGGAAATCCAAAAGGAAGTAGAGTTTTTGGTGGGATTGCCCTGGAATTGAAAAAAAACTTTCCTAAAATACTTTCATTAGCTCCTGAGGTATTATAAGATGAGAAGTAGGATATTTGAATGAAATTGTAGATTGTGTATCACGTATATACCTTTCATTTTGAATTTTATTAGTTTATTTTTTTTAATTCATAAAAAAAATAAACTAATAAAAAAAGCATGTTGATTATATAAAAATTCGGAGACACCACTGATTTTAGTTTATCATGGGTAGGGACACTATTGCTGATATAATAACCTCTATACGAAATGCTGACATGAATAGAAAAGGAACAGTTCGAATAGCATCTACTAACATCACCGAAAGCATTGTTAAAATACTTTTACGAGAAGGCTTTATTGAAAATGCGAGAAAACACCAAGAAAGAAACAAATATTTTTTGGTTTTAACTCTGCGACATAGAAGAAATAGGAAAGGACCATATAGAAATACTTTAAATTTAAAAAGAGTCAGTCGGCCTGGTCTACGAATCTATTCTAACTATCAACGAATTCCTAGAATTTTAAGTGGAATGGGAATTGTAATTCTTTCTACCTCTCGAGGTATAATGACGGATCGGGAAGCTCGACTAGAAGGAATTGGTGGAGAAATTTTATGTTATATATGGTAATCCTTCTGATATCCGAGTTAGATCAAAAATTTCTTATTTATTTGTGATAGAACGAGCAGGTTATCTATTCTCTTCCCCCTATTAGTTGGTACCTTAAAAGGAGTTTTTGCTTGGAATGAAAGAACAAAAATTTATATTAGAAGGATTGGTTATTCAATCATTTCCTAATGCTATGTTCCACGTTCGTTTAGATAATGAACAGGGGGTAGTTCTAGGTTATATTTCAGGAAAGATACGACGTAATTCTATACGAATCCTACCGGGAGATAGGGTTAAGATTGAAATAAGCCGTTATGATTTAACCAAAGGCCGTATAATTTATAGATTCCCCCACAACGATTCAGGTGATTCGGATGATTCAATAGACTAAGTGGTTTTTCAACTTCAACATTCCTTCCCATGAGAATACAATTCGAGGTTCAAAATTTCAAGAAACTTATTTTCTTCCAAGAAATAGACTCGGAATTAAAGTAAGGAATGACAAATATGAAAAAAGGGGCCTCTGTTCGTAAAATTTGTGAAAA